TAGTCGACAACATAAATTAAAAATATATATTTATATATAATTATAGGTAACAAGACTTGAACTTGTATAGTTTTTGAGGCCACCCTGACCTAAACAGAACCTGGTTACCAATTTCAGCATACCCATATAGTAGTATTAAATATAACTAATGTTTATTAATATTAACTATTTTAGCTTACCCATGTTTATAAATACTAATTATTTAAAAATAATATGCTCGAGATAAGATTTGAACTTACAACCTAATCAGCTTCAATGATTCGCTCTACCAATTGAGCTTCTCAAGCGTTAAGCAATTATAATGTTAATTGTATATGGAGTTATCAGGACTCGATCCTGAAATAACGATATGCAAAATCGTCGTTTTACCAGTTAAACTATAACCCCTAATATATCCAAAAAACGATTCGAACGTTTACGGCTTGCGCCACTTAAGCTTAAATTAAGACTGTCTACCAATTCCAGCACTCGGATTATATAAGACTAAAATGACTTGAACATTTACTCAAACCATCATGAGTGGTTCGCTTTAACCAATTAAGCTATAGTCTTTAAATTGCGTACCTAGGGCTTGCACCTAAATCACGAGGTCATGAGTCTCGTATGTTACTTAATTACACTAATACGCATTAAGAGATAGGTGATTTGAACACCTGACCTTTCGCGTGTAAAGCGACAGCTCTACCAACTGAGCTAATCTCTTGTAACCCAAGGGAGATTTGAACTCCCGCACTAACAGTGAAAATGTTATGTCTTAACCAGTCTTGACCATTGGGTCTTTAAATGAAATATAAAAAATATATTTATAGCCTTATGCGAGTATCGATCTCACTTCTACCGATTACAAAACGGTTGCATTACCATTTATGCTAAAAAGGCTTTATTTTCATAAAAATGATATTAAATAATATTTAGTATAATATTATTAATAATTAGTACTTTATATCTAAAAATGTTTTCATTCTTACAACTAAAGCCTATGTATTGTTTTAAATAAAACAATATGATCGTAGTGTTCTACTACGTTTAAAAGTATTATAAAGTTTGCTTCGCGTTTAGATGCTTTCAACACTTATCTTTAACTGATGTAGCTTTCCTGCCATGCCTATGTTGTCTGGTTACATAAGTAACAAATACTTTAGTATAAGTATTAGTTATCATTATAAAATACTTATAATATAAAAACATAAACAACAGGTAAACCAGAGATCAATATACCCAACTCCTTTCGTACGAAGGGGCTATCTTTAATCTACTTTATGTTCCTCTAGAAGATAGAAACCATACTGTCTCACGACGTATTAAACCCAGCTCATGTAGCTCTTTAATCGACGAACAGTCGAACCCTTCATGATTTCTGCATGCATGAGGATGAGCTAAGCCGACATCGAGGTGCCAAACCGCGCACTCAATTTGTACTCTCTTGCGCAAATTAGCCTGTTCAATTTTGTTATCATAAAAGATAAGCGCACATATTGCGCTTATATTTCTTTTAATTCCATTTTTCTCAAAACGGTTCAGACTATTTCATCATCTTTATTAATTATATTAAGGGAGGGAAATTTGTAAATATATATTTAAACATAAGATAAATTAAGTACCACTTACTCAACCTTTAACTCCAAAAGCTCCAACACGTGAAGTTGAGTTAATTACAGTATATTGTAAATTAGCTTTATCATTACCTCTTAATACTGGTGTAGAATAACCTTTAATAGAAGAATAAACATTTTCTAAATTACCTTTATATTTAGTTCTACATATAGATCTAGAAACTGCAAAACGTCTAGTTAATCTACCTGCAGCTTGTAATCTAACACCAGATACTCTTTTATATTTAATATTACTTAAAATAATTTTTTTTATATTTTTAGATTTAGTATTATCTTGTAAAATATTATCACTATCAAAATTATTAATGTTAAAAAATTTTTTTGTTTTATCTGCTAATTTAATTTTTTTTATTTTTGCTTTTCTTATTAAAACTTTAAGATATTTTAAAACATTTTCTTTTTTTTTTAATTTTAATTCTAAAGGTTGAGTAAATATTTTACTATTAAAGTAAAAATATTTTAAATTAATTATATTAAATTCAACATTTTTATTAAAAATTTTTTTTATTAATGTTATTAAAGCATATAAATATGAATTTTCAAATTTAGCTTTATTAATATAAAGCATTTGTTTATAATACATGTAAAATCTTAATCTATTAAAACATTTTTTCATAAATCTATTATAATAATATTTATCTATTAAAGTAGGATTATAATTTAAACCAGGTATTACATTATTTAATGTTGTAGTTTTTAATGTTTGTCTAGTTAATAAATTTAATCCTATAATATGTATTAATTTTAATTTTTTAGTAAATTTAGGTTTTTTAAAAAATCAAATAAATCTTTTTTTTAATTTTAATAAGTAATTAAGTTTTTGTTTATTATAAACATATAATGTTATATTTACTTTATCATTAGAATGTTTAAATTCACCATCACTAACAAATATTTTATTAGTAGATATTTTTCTATATCTACGACGTAATCTTTCTTTTCTTAAAAGAGATTCTATATATAAATGATATAAATTAAAATAAGCTTTAATTAATTTCATTACATATCTGCTTTTTATAGGTATTAAACTAATAGCATTTTTATTATATACATATATACTATTATTTCAATTTCTTACAGCAGGTATTACATCTTTAATATAAGCAGTTAAAGGTGCATTATTTAATGCTTCTTTTTTATAAGTATTATTTAATTTTGATTTTATAATATTTAACATATTTAAATATAAATATATATATTAATATAATTAATAAATTAATTATATAATATTAAAGCTTGGTAAACCAAGTCTAATACATTATTATTAATTAAAAATAATAATAATTATACAAATAATAAATTATTTCTGTTAATAATTAATAAAGATGTTGGGCATTAAAAAAGGATTATTGTTAGCTATACTCACCTTTTAGTCGTTGAACGTTCTTATTTTAATTTATGTATAACATAAATACAAGCTAAAATAAGTTTCGCTTCAAATACACTTAATTAATATAAGTTGTCTTTGAAATTTACCCAATATATTACCAATATTTTTTAATATTGGAGGACTCACAGTTATAAATCCCTAGCGTAACTTTTTCTATAATCCAAGACCTTTCCTTAATGCATCTTGTGATCATATGCCCCGCTTACGCGACTGATAGACTTGTAGGTCAAACAGTAAAGCAAGATTTAGCCATTAAACTTTTAAAGTATTAATAAATATCATATTAATAAAGATAAATACTTTATTAATATAACAATAAACTTTTAATATATAAAACATTAAACTAAGTTTAATGTTTAAAGTTTAAAATACATCTATTCACCGCATAGTTAAAATCTTACTTAAAATAAAAATAATTATTGAATTTAATCGAATAATAACTGTATAATTATAATAATAATTAGAACAAATTAAAATATTTGTATATAAATATACAAATTTACAATATGAACTTTGGATATACCCAGGTACTTTTTGTGGGATCTGTGCCCCGCATAAACTGCCTTCCAATCATCAGAATGTATATATGGATTCGAATAAAGGTGTTTCATTATTATATAAACAATTACCTTATACACTATAAATCATCCAAAACAAGTTTCTGTAATTAGTAACAGTAAAGCTGCATAGGGTCTTCTCGTCTATCTAGAGGTAAACAGTATCTGCACTGCTATTCCAATTTCACTGAGACAATCATCGAGACAGCTGTTGCATCGTTAAGTCATTCATGCAGGACCGCATTTAACGGCCAAGGTATTTCGCTACCTTAGGACCCTCATAGGTAAGGCCGCCATTAATCGGGGTGTCCTTCAAAACCTTAGTTAATAATTAAGGAAGATCCGTTACCCAGCCGACATTGGGCAGACATCACACTCAATACTTTGATTTTTTATCTTTGCAGAGTGCTGTGTTTTTATTAAACAGTCGTACAACATTATTTCATGATTCCTCTTAACATTAATTTAATTTTTCATACTTAATAGTATGTTAAATTAATGTTAATGGCCCTCCTTATTCCAAAGGTACAGAGTCAATTTGCCGAGTTCCTTAATGATTGTTCTCTCAAACGCCTTTGTATTCTCTACTTGCTTACTTGAGTTAGTTTCTAGGTACGGTTATTACTTGTTTTTTTCTTTCTTATATTATTTTATTGATAACAATCAATTAAATAAATAAGTAATAAACTTTTCCAGAACCTTTATTACTTGTTAAAGGTTTTGGTATTATCATATAAAAAACTATAAACGTCATCAAAATTATCTTTTGATTAATCTTTTTAGACACCGATTTTTGAGGAAACCATAAGCTTCAGGCGAGGCTTAAAAGCCTTTTTCGTTACTCATGTCAGCATTCTCTCTTGGATTTTACAACCGTAATTGTTAGTTCTAGAAGTGTATCTATAACTAAGGCATTACGAATTAAATATTTTTAAGAAAAATATTTATATTTTGTATTATCCAATGTTCCGCTACCCCACATTAAAAATTTTAAATTATATATATTTTTATTTATGTGTACAAGGTTTCGGTATATTATTTAGATCCGTTAAATTTTCGGCGTTTTTTCCTAATTTATTAATCAGTGCTCTGTTACGAGGTCTTCAAAAAATGGCCGCTTCTAAGCCTATTTCCTGATTGTTTTTAAAAAAAACATCCTTAATTTCACTTAACAATAATTTTGGAACCTTAACTCTTGTTCTGGGCTGTTTCCCTTTAGACATACAACCTTATCGCACTATGTCCGATTATTTAACATTCATCTTTGCCCTTCCGAGTGCAAATACTCTCCGGTAAAGTCACTACAACCCCCCGATGTTGACAAATATATTACATATTGTCCGAGATCACAGTTCTGTACCTGCTAAGATGTTAATTAAATTACCTACTTACATAGGTTTCGCGGAAAACCAGCTATACTAGTCAGTTTTGTCTTTCACTAACTTACCACAGTTCATCGGATATCTTTACAACGATAACCCGTTCGGGCTTTTATAACCCTGACCATGGTAAGATCACTAGCCTTCGGGTCTAATTCTAGATACTTATTCATTTTTTCATAATTGGTTTATCTGCGTACCTATCTTCTTATTTTAATTTAATATATACATATTTTTATTTTATTATTAAATTAATTTAATATTCTTATTACTAAATTAAATTAAGCAAAACTTAACTTAATTTATACTAAACATAATTTTATTAGATAGCTTATATAAAGCTATCTGTGTATTAATCTATTTATATTTTAATTTAAGTATATTTTATGTATATAAATAAAAAAAAGATGTTACTTGCATCTAAAATTAACTTGCTGACCCATTATGCAAAAGGTACACTCTTATTATTTATTTAAATTTTAACTTGAGCTGCTTTTAAAACTACTATTTCTAGGTATTTCCCTCACGGTACTGTTACTCTATCGCTTATATATTTTTTTTAGCCTTAGAGGAAGGTTCCCCTATTTTTCAACAGATTTTTTTCCGTTATACTTATTATATACTTTCTATTAGAAAGTATATATATATACTATGTATTTAAGTACATAATATTAATAATGATTTAATACATTATTATTTTTTAGGCTTTTGCTATTCAGAAGACACCAAATAACAATCTCGTTTGATTTCTTTTACTAAAGTTACTAAGATATTTCAATTCACTTTGTCTTATTATTAGATTTCTCTATGATTTCTAGTTTATATAATTTCCTAGATATTGTTATCTTGAAATATATAGCTAACCATCCGTAATAGTTTCTTTATATACTTATCTTATCTTAATAAGATGTATATGGTACATATCACCTATATTGAGGTATAATTTTAATACCTATATTTATCGTTCAGGTTATTATGATTCGAACATAAACAATCTTCAACCCAAATGAAGCGACCAACCACCGGACACTAACCTGTGTTAAATAAAATTTTAACATTAATTTTACCACATTTATTTAAATTATATAAGTATTTATGTTATAATAACATATTATTAATAATTTTATTTTTTCAGAGAGTATATGATTCGAACATATGAAAGTTTAAATCTTTAGCTAGACTCAAGCTAGCCGCCTTAGACCACTCAGCCAACTCTCTTGTATGATTCTTCAGTGACTCGAACACTGAACATATCCTTATCAAGAATACACTTTACCGGTTAAGTTAAAGAACCTATATAATATTCAAGAGCACTTAGACTTGAACTAAGAAATATAAGGTTGAAGCTTACAGTTTTGCCTATTAAACTATGCTCTTAAGATCTTTTAACTACGGAAAAGAGATGAATCGAACATCTAAGTGTCAAAACACAATATTTAGCAAATATCTTACCCTACCAATAGCAACTTTTCCTTAAATATACGAGTTAGACCGGTCTCGATCCGGCATCTGTTTTCGTGACAAGAAAACTCTTTACCAATTAAGTTACTAACCCTACTTATATTTATAGCTAGTCGAATTCGAATCGACACACTTTACTTGGAAGGTAAACAGTCTACCATTAACTTATAGCCATAGTATCTATTTTAATATTATAACTAGCTGAATTCGAATCAGCACATCTTATATGGTAAATAAGCAGTCTACCGTTAACTTATAGTCATTACACATTAATTATTAAGACCTATGGGATTTGAACCCATATTATAATGATTAAAAGTCACATGTTTTACCCTTAAACTAAAGTCTCTTTAAAAAAAAAATTTTTTTTTCATATAATTTATATGATTTTACGATTATACTATTTTTGTATATTTATATACAAAATTAATAGTATACATGGTATGCTTATAAAAGTTTTATATTATTAAAGCTCTATGATATAGACTTATAATTCATAAACATAGTTTATAAGGATAATATAATCTAATAACCTCAATAATAAACAGAAATATATAAGAATAATCAAACAACATCAACAAAGTGTCAGTATAATATACCTGCTTCGTAACCAAGGTGATGGTGATCTGTTAAATGGTATGCAGCTAAACGTCATAATCCAACAGCTAAGAAAGCTGTACCAACCATAACGTGTATACCGTGGAAACCAGTACCAAAGTAGAAACATGAACCATAAACACCATCAGAAATAGTGAAAGAAGACACTGAATATTCAACACCTTGGAAGAAAGTAAATACTACAGCTAATATAATTGTAACAACTGTACCATATAAAGCACCTTTTCTATTACCTTGTATTAAAGAATGGTGAGCATATGTAATAGTAACACCAGAAGATAATAATAATATAGTATTTAATAAAGGTAATTCAAATGGATTAACAGCTTGAATACCTAAAGGAGGTCATTGAGCACCTAATTCAACACTAGGTGAAACAGCACTATGGAAAAATGCTCAGAATATAGCTAAAAAGAAGAAAACTTCAGATATAATAAATAAACCTACACCTAAATTTAATCCTTTTTGTACAGCATTAGTATGATTACCTAAGTAAGTACCTTCTGAAATAACATCTCTAAATCATAAACCCATAACATACATAACGTTAAATACAGCTAAAGGAACTAAATATTGGAATCCTTGGAATCCATGCATAAATAAAACTGTAGTTGTAGTTAATATAAATAAAGATAGACTAGTAAATAATGGTCAAGGAGAAGGAGATACTAAATGAAAAGGGTGATTTTGAAAATTACTTTTTGATTTATATATCATATTTTAATTAAATAAATAATTGTTTAAGCTTTATATAACTATTTTTGTTTTATTGTTATCATAATAGCACCTACCATACCTAATAATAAAATAATAGAAGTAACAATTAATCACATAGAATAACTAGTGTACATAATATTACCTATACTAGCAATATGTGTAGGTTCTATTAATGAATTATCTCAACTTTTACTACTAGCATAACCTATTTGTTGTTTTAAATCAACTATATTAAATAATTCATTATCTAATTGTACATTATATATATCAGAAAATGAATTAGATAAGTAAGAAATAATACTATTTTCTGTAAAATTTGAAGGTAATACTTGTCCCATAATATAATAAAAAATTATAACTGTTAAAGTAGCTAAAGGTAAATCATTATTAGTATTAGTAAATAATTCAGATACTCTAATATTAATTAACATTAAAATGAATAAAAATAAAATAGATACAGCACCTACATAAACTAATATATAAGCTAAACCTATAAAATTATATCCTATTAAAATTAATAAACCTGCAACATTAACAAATAAACCTATTAAAAATAAAACAGATACAACAGGATTTCTACTAACTATAGTTAGTAAACCTAATAAAGCAGATACTAAATAAATAGTATCAACAAATTCTATTCTAAATCCATTAGTAATAGAATCATTTAATAAAAATATATTGTTCATATATAAAAAAAATTAATCTATTAACATAATATACAAATAAAAATAAATGGCTAGATAGTATTAGATTAAATTTTAATCTAATTAGGGAGAAAAGGAATCGAACCTTCGTTAGCCTATAGCTATTGAGTTTACAGCTCAACCCGCAAAACCAGCGCACGGACCCTCCCTATTTTATATAATAGTATTCATTTACTTCATTTGTATAATTTAAATTATATTTAATTAAATTTATACTTAATTTACATTACAATATATATATATTTAATCTATAACTGGATTTGAACCAATTAATTTTATACCTATTTTAGATTATATAATATATATATATTAATTTTTTTTGTTGTGGTTTATACTCCCCGTGCAATTTCCATTACACGAACCATATTTCGACTTAACACCAATCAAAGTTTTGCATACGAAAACAATCCTGTATACTTATATATCTTAATTATATATAAATTTACACAGAAAAAATCAAACTTACTGCATCTACTTTTTTCAGCGCCTGACGAGTGGTTAGTACCTAACTAAGATAAAATTCACCGTGACGTTGGTGATACACGATTACTAGTAATTCCTTTTTCAATCAGTCAAGTTACAGACTTCTATTCACAATTAAGTGTCCTTTTTTAGGGATAGGTTCCATTTTTCAATTTCGCATCCTATTGTAAAGGCGAATGTGGCACGTCTATAGCCCACAGCATTTAGGCCATAATGACTTGTCTTAATCCCTTTTATCTGATCCGATGTAATAGCGAACCACTTTATATAAATAAATAAAGTGAGGGTTTTCGTTAATTAAAGGAATTAACCAGATCTCACGACATTAACTAAAGACAGCCATGCAGCGCTTGTATCATAGTATTATGTAAATATCAAAAATAAAAATATAAAATATTTTTAAAACTTCAATATTGAACTATGATATGCAAGCTGTGGTAAGGTTTTTCGCGGATTATCGAATTAAATAACATACTTCACTACTGGTTTTAGAAACGGTCTAATGATTTCAGTTTATATGTTGCCATAGTACTCTTGAGGTGGAATGCTTACACTTTCGTTTATGCATTAAATATTTATCTAATGCATGACATTCATCATTGTCTGCTTGGACTACTAGGGTATCTAATCCTATTTGCTACCCAAGCCTTCGTCTCTCAACGTCAGTTATTACATAGAAGGACGCCTTCGCCGTTGACAGTCCTCCTGGTATTAACGTATTCTATCTCTACTCCAGGAATTCTTCCTTCTCTCATATAACTCTAGTAAAAAAGTACTCTTTTAGAGTTTAATTTACCGTCTACTTACCCTTTAAACCCAATAAAGATAACTAACACTAGCCTCCTACGTATTACCGCGACTGCTGGCACGTAGTTTGGCCAAGACTTATAAATAGATTATGTCATTATATTAAATCTATTTAGAATTTTATGCGAATGAATCGCTATTGTAATATAAATATAAAAATATACAATTACATTCTTCCAAGTTACTGGTTCAGCCTTTCGGCCATTGACCAATATTCCTCACTGCTGTACATAAAAGCATTGGGTTTTTTTCAGACCCAATGTGGTCGATCAACTTTCCAGTTACGACTACGGTTTATTGCTAGAAAAGTCATTACCTTTCCTACTACTCACCGAGATAAAAATTTTCATCTTAAAGCGGATATTACATTAACCTTTGGTTATAAGGGATTTTTTCCCTTACTTTAAGGTAGCCAATTTATCTTTTACTCACCTGTACACCACTACTACTTAATTTAATTTTTAGATTAAACTAATTAGTCGTTCGATTAGCATGTGTCAAGTACTTGGACAGTGTTCAGTTAGAGCCATCATCAAACTCTTTATTCTTTTTTATATGTAGTATAACATATCTATATTGAAGTATAATTATTTATACTATTCATTTTTTTTTATTTTTTTTTAGATACAATTAAGCCAGTTCCTGTTTAATTTTTAATAATTCTAAATAAAAACTTAACATAGGGGACTTGTTCGCTATTATAGTATTACTACTAATAAGTACTTTATTATAATATTTGTTTCTGTAAATATCCTTATATTTTTATAATTATATTTAAATTAATATGCCTAATAAGCGTTGGACTTTCCTATTTACATAAAAATTTTATATCTAAAATTAATTATAAATAATATTAATTTAATAATAATATTTATATTTAATTATCTGCTATATATATATAATTGTTATATTTAATATTATATTTATTTAACTGATTAATTAAGAGAAAGACTTGAACTTTCATTTTAAACTATATAATATAGTTTTTTTTGCCTTTAAAATATCTTAATTTTATTCAATTTTCTCAATACATAAATGTATAAAAAATTAATGTAAGTCTAATCCATCTTTAATATATGAACAAGCTAAAACTACGAAAACTTGAGCTTGGATAAAAGCTATAGCTAATTCTAAACCAGAGAATGCAATAATAAAAGCTAAAGGTATTAAACCTAAGAAGAAGAATAATATACCACTAGTCATTATATTATATGTGAATCCACTTAAAATACTTAAAAGCATGTGACCACTTAATATGTTAGCAGCTAATCTTAAACCTAATGACACATTTCTAGATAAGTATGAAATAAATTCAATTAAAACTAATAAAGGTAATAAAGGTAAAGGACAACCTGAAGGTACAAATAATGAGAAGAATTTTAACCCATGTCTTTGGAAACCTAATATAGTTGCACCTAAAACAACAGTAAAACTAATAGAGAATGTTAATATAAAGTGTGATGTTGATGCAAAACTATATGGTACTAAACCTATTAAATTATTAACTAATATAAATATGAATAATACATACATTAATGGAAAGAACATTTGTCCTTTATTAGAATTTATTTGGTTTACTACTATACCATGTACTGTAGCATATATACTTTCTTGGCTAATTGATCAGTTGTTAGGGATTATTTTATTATTATTAGTAGCTAATAAACTATATGTTAATATTAAAAAAATACTAATTGTTAAATATAAACCTATGTTAGTTAAAGATAAATGTAAATTACCTAATAAGTTAGCATTTAAAGAGAATAAATCTCTTACTTCAAATTGGTCTAAGGGACTTAATACAAAATTTAAGTGACTCATTTTTTTTTTTTTAGATATATTTAAATAATATAAACTTTTCATCTTATAATGAAACTTAATAATTTTATTGTCAAGATGAAAATAATAATATAAATTATTATTTTTTATTAAATAATATTTTACTATTAATAATATTATTATTAATTATAATTTGTTTATATAAATACGTGATATGAAAGTACGTACAAATCTAGGTAATACAAATTTAGTAAAAGTATATATTAATACTGTTAATATTACAAAAGTAAATATTACTTGATTTACAAAAAAAAATGGAACTAATTGAGGCATATGTTTTTAAATTTATTTTTATATGTTATTAAGATATTCTTCCTAATTCTTATCTTAGCTAGAAGAGATTTTAATTTTTATTTAAATAAAGCTCCTAAAATGAATCGAACATTTACTAAAAAATTAACAGTTTCCCGCTCTACCGTTAAGCTATAAGAGCTATAATAATAAATTAAAAATAATATTCCTACCCAAGGGTCGAACTTGAATCAAAATATTAGAAGTATTCTGCTCTGCCATTGAGCTAGTAAGAATATAAATATATATAAATATTATATATATAAACATAACATTATAAATATAAATTTAAATATTATTAATATAAACAAATAAATTAATTAATATTATAGATTAAAGAAGAAACTGAGTAATGTAAACCATCTAATATAGGAGCAGGATATATACCAAATAATACTGTAAATATTACAAATACTAATAATAAAATAAATTCTCTTCTAGTAACATCACCAATATTTTCTACAAAATATACAGAATAAGAACCACCAAAAGCTATTCTATTATACATAAATATAGTATAGGCTGCAGATAATACGATAGAAGTACTAGCTAATATACCTAATATAGGCATTCTTTCAAATGCACCATATAATGACATAAATTCACCTACGAAATTTAATGTTAAAGGTGTACCGCTATTACCTAAAGATAAAATAAAGAATAATATAGAGAAAATAGGCATAATTTGAGCCATACCTCTATAATATGTAATTAATCTAGTAGAAGATCTATCATATAAGATACCTCCAGCACAAATAAATAATCCTGGTGATACAAAACCGTGAGCTAAACCTAAAACTATAGCACCTTCTATACCTTGTATAGTATTACTAAATGCACCTATTAAATAAACAGCAGCGTGAGATACAGAAGAATAAGCAATTAATTCTTTAATATCAATTGTTCTTAATGTACTAAAACTAGCATAAATAATAGTTATTACACCAATTACATAGATAATATATGTAAAGTTTAAAGAAGCTTTAGGTAATAAAGGTAACATTAATCTAAATATACCATATAAACTTAATTTTAAAACTATACCTGCTAATATAATACTACCAGATAAAGGTGATTCAACGTGAGCTTTTAATAATCAAGTATTTAAAAAAATAACTGGTGTTTTTACAGCAAAAGCTATAAATATTCCATAAAATAAAAATAATTGTGTAGTATAACTAAAGTTTGCTTTTGATAATGCATCAAAATCAGTTGTACCCATAATAGATGACATAACTATTATAGATAATAACATAAATAATGAACCTAATAAAGTATATAAAAATAAATAAAAACTAGCTCTTACTTTATTACTTGAACCAAATAATCCTATTAATAAAAATAAAGGAGGTAATATACTTTCAAAAAAAATATAAAATAATAATACATCTAAAACTAAGAATACAGCTAATAATAATGTTTCTAATAATAACATTATTACTACAAATGATAATACATTTTGTGATTGTATTGAATTTCAATTAGATAATATAGCTATAGGCATTATTATAGTTGTTAATAATATAAAATATATTGATAAACCATCCACACCTAAATATATATCAAAATAACTTACTTGGTAATGTTCCTCAATAAATTGAAATTGTTTACTACTAAAATCAAAAAGTATAAACATTATTAAGGATACTATTAAATTTATTATTGATGTTGTTAAGGCTATAGATTTTATTTTTATATTATTTACTATACTTAAACCATAATTAGTCTCTATTGTTACAAGACTTATACCTATTAATGGTATTAATAATAATAATAAAGACATATTTAATTTATATATATATATTTAACTTTCTGCTAAAAAAAAACATTAATTTGTTTTTTGTTATACTCTATATATGCTATAAAGCTTAAGTATATAGTATTTTATATTATATATAATAATTATTATTATTATTATTATATATTTAATATATTTATATATATATATATATTTACTATACTGTATTGAAATAACAATATATTATAATAATAATTAAAAAAAAAATTATAGAACTAGATTTGTAGGTAAAGCGTCTAGACCAAACACAATACATGGTATACATATAACATATCCTACAATTAAAGGTAATAATACAGTTCAACAAACAGACATTAATTGATCAAAACGTATTCTAGGGAAAGAAGCTCTAGTTCAAATAAACACAAATATTAAAAAAGCAGTTTTAAAAGCTAAATTTAAAGGAGATGAAGAAAAATTAACAAATATATCTTGTAATATAGAACTATTTATACCAAATAAAGTATATAGTATATCAATTAACAATTCAACAGGTATAATACATAAATAACCACCAAAAAATAAAATACTATTTAAAACACAAATTAATATAATACTAGCATATTCAGCTAAGAAAAAGAATACGAACACACTAGCTGAATGTTCTGTCATAAAACCACTAACAAGTTCTGATTCAGCTTCAGCTAAATCAAAAGGAGCTCTATTAGTTTCTGCTATAGAACCTATAAAGAATATAATAAATAAAGGAAATAAAGGTAATAAGAAATCAACTATTCTTTGTGATTCAACAATAGTAATAATATTTAAATTACCAGTTAATAAGATGATTACTATAATTACAGAACTTAATATTAACTCATAACTAATTAACTGAGCTGTACTTCTTAATGAACCTAAAAAAGCATATTTAGAATTAGCAGATCAACCAGCTAATAATATACCATAAGTAGCTAAAGATGAAACAGCTAACATATAAAGCATACCTAAACTATAATCAGATACAAATATTCCACTATCAAATGGTACAACTAAATAACCTAATAAAGAAAAGATTAAAGTTATCATAGGTCCTATAAAAAATAATATAATATTAGCTTGTGTAGGAGCTACATATTCTTTTAATAATAATTTTAAAGCATCAGCAAATGCTTGTAATAAACCATAATAACCTACCGCATTAGGACCTAATCTTCTTTGCATAGAAGCCATAGTTTTACGTTCGGCTATAGTTACAAATGCAACTGAAAGTAAAGCAGGTACTATTAATAATAACCCTTCAATAATTGAAATTATACTTATCATTTATTTATATATTATTTATTATAACAATATATATAAATAGAATTTATATATATTTATTTATTATATATAACAACTTGCAGTTTTTATTCTATATATATATAAATATTTAATAAATATACTCAATATTGTAAATTGAAACTTTTTATATAAAGAGTTCGGGGAACTCGAATCCCTTTATTTCGATTTGCAATCGAAACGCAGAACCCTCTGCTCAAACTCCTGTAAATATATTATTATTATAATAATGTAACTATGAAAATAAAAATATATTAATAATTATTATATATTAATTATTTTTTTATAGCTAACTCTACTAAACTATTTTCTATAATACTTACTACAGGTACTATAATAAAGAAGTGTGCAAAGTATAACACAGTTGATATTTGTCCAAATTCAATAAATGGTGTTTCAACGTGTTTTGAACCAATTTGCATTAATACTAAGAAATTAGCTACAAATATAAAGAATGCTATTTTACTTAAAGGTCTAAATTGTACTCCTCTTAATTTAGATAAATCAGTTAATGGCATAGCCATTAAAGCTAAAATTGCAGCAAACATAGCTATAACACCTAATAATTTATTAGGTATAGATCTTAATATAGCATAGAATGGTAATAAGTATCATTCTGGTACAATAGCAGGTGGAGTTTGCATAGGATTAGCTACAACATAATTTTCACTATCTCCTAATGCATTAGGCATAAAGAAAACAAATATAGATAATACTATAAAGAATAAAAAGATAGTAATTAAATCTTTAAATAAAAAGTAAGGTGCAAAAGGTAATCTATCATAATTAGCTGATATACCTAAAGGATTACCTGATCCTACAACATCGTGGTAAGCTATTAAGTGCATTAATACTAATGCAGCTAATACGAATGGTAATAAGAAGTGTAATGCAAAGAATCTATTTAATGTTGCATTATTAACTGAAAAACCACCTCATATAAATTCAACTATATCTTGACCTATTCAAGGTATAGCACTCATTAAGTTAGTAATAACTGTAGCTCCTCATAAACTCATTTGACCATATGGTAAAACATAACCTAAGAAAGCTGTAGCCATCATTACTATAAGTATCACTGTACCTATAGCTCATGTTAAAGTTCTAGGTGATTTATATGATCCATAGTATAAACCTCTACCTATGTGTAGATAAACTAAAAAGAAGAAAGCTGAAGCTGTATTAGCGTGTAAATAACGTATTAATCATCCATTGTTTACATCTCTCATAATATGTTCTACTGAATTAAATGCTTCAGCTACACTAGGTGTATAGTGCATAGCTAATGTAACTCCTGTTACAATTTGTATTATTAAACATAATGCTAATAATGATCCAAAGTTTCATAAATAACTTATATTTGCTGGTGTTGGTGCGTCGATTAAGTAAGAATTTACTAATCTTAATAAAGGATGACTTTTAATTATTCTCATTTATTATTATATATATTTATATATTATTACATTTTATATTTTATTACGTTATATTTTAATATAAATAAATAAATATAAATAAATATATTTATTTATATTAAATTGTTCTATTTAATTTTTTGTTATCTTAACAGATAGCTAAGAGAGAAATTTGAATTCTCATTATAAATTATATATTATAGTTTTTACCTTTAAACTACCTTAGCTAATAATTATATTATATATATATATATATAAATATATCATTTTAATTTAGTAAGTAATTAAGTTTTATTATTAATATTTAATTATATAAAAAGATATAACTTAGTTATAATTTACTTATATATTAAACTATAACCATTTCAAGATTTAATATTAAAATTAAAAACTTGTCTACTTTCTATTTTTAATGCGTTTTTACCTAATTCAAATACAAAACCTAAAGTTAATATAACAAAAAATACTAACATTATTAATAAACCATATATACCGTTAGTGTAAGCACTAACTACATAAGGATATACTAATAAAATTTCTAAATCAAATAATAAAAATAATAAAGCAAATATAAAGAAAGAAATACTAAATTGTGTTCTATTTTGACCTAAAAAAGAATGAAAACCACATTCAAAGGCACTATCTTTTTCTTGGTATGGATTATGAGGTGAAAGTATTAAATTAACTAATAATAATATTATACCTAATACTGGTATTAAAAATAAAAAAAAAGTTGTTGTTGTCATATTTAAAGGTTTAAAATTTTTTATATATAAGTTTTATATTTAGATTTAGTTACTAAAGTTTAAGTTAAAATTAATAATAAAACTTAATTACTTACTAAATAAAAATAAAATATATATATATAAGATTTACATTAAAAATTTAAATATATCAATTCTATTTAATTTTTTGTTATTTTAACAAATTAGCTAAGAGAAAGAATCGAACTTTCATTATAAATTATATATTATAGTTTTTACCTATAAACTATCTTAGCATATAAATATATATATATATTTATATTTGTTATAACCATTTAAATTACTTTAGTTTATAATTAATAATATAATAATAATTATTTAATTAAATACCAGTAGGTACAAATAATACTATAGCTAATAAATTAGACATATGTAATCATTCATTAGGCATAAGCATAAATAAAAGTATAATTAAAGTTAATATTGAAATAGTTATAGATAAAGAACTAGATAAAGCAAATTTAGAGTCAAAATATATTTTATTAACTACCTTATTATTTTTTAAAATAAGAGCAGGTATTCTTAAATCTTTTAAACTACTAAAATAAGTATAAGAATGTCCATCAAAAAACATAGTTTTTACAATGAATAAGTAATAAACAGCACTTATAACACTAGTTAAAACACCAATAAGAGTTAAGAATATAAATCCTTCTTGTAAAGCTGCAGAGAATACCATCTGTTTAGCAAAAAATCCCATTAAAGGTGGAATACCAGCAAATGAGAATAAAGTAATAGTTAAACTTAAAGCTAAAAAACTATTAATATGGAAATAACCTTTAAGTTGACTTATAAGTTGTATAGGTGAATTATTTTTATCAATTAAATAGTTATGATTAATATTTTTATCATTATAAGCATATAAACTATAACCTATAGCAACTAATAAAATAAATGCATTTAAATTAGATAAACTATATTGAATTAAATAAAAAATAAATGATTGTATTGATTCAACACTATTAATAGTTAAAGCTAATAACATAAAACCTAAATGAGATATTGTACTATAAGCAAATAATCTTTTAATTCTAAATTGAGTTAAACCTAATACAGTACCAATAATTAAAGATAATAAACTACTAATTAATAAACTAGTTGTTCAAGTATATTGAGTTGTAATAAATATACTATTTGTATAATGAACTAAATGTAATAATAAAGTTAATATAGATATTTTAGCTATAATAGCTACAAAAGTAGTAACTATTGTAGGAATACCATCATAAACATCAGGAGATCAAAAATGAAATGGAGCAGCTGATATTTTAAATAATAATCCTATAGTAATTAATAATAAACAATAAGGTATGTATGTAGTAATTTGTTGTTCATTTAATACACCAGCTAAATTATTAATAACATAAAAACTATCTAAATATGTTACACCCAAGTTTGCATATATTAAAGCTATACCTAATAATATGAAACAAGATGATAATCCACCTAATAAGAAATAAGTTAAACCAGCTGATGTAGCAGATTCAGAATTTCTATACATAGTACATAATAAATATAAACCATAACTTTGTAATTCTATAGATAAGAATATAGATACAAAATCACTACTAGATATTAATAATATACTACCTGTTACAATAAATAATAACATTAATGTATATTCTAATATTGTATATTGTTCTCCTTTTTTAAAATTATATTAGATACAGCAATATTTTTTACAAATTGTAATTTTGTAGATAATAATGTATATAAACTTAAGTATTGATTAGATATAAGTTTTCTAGGATAAAATCCAGTAATATTCAATATTAATAATGTAATAATAAATATTAATATATGAAATGTTTGTGTTATGGGTGATGTATAAAATAAACCACCAAATAACCCTATACCATTATCTAAATATGTAATAAATAAATTATTATATGATAAATAGATACAGTAAAATAATATTATAATACCTATTCTTGAATAAAGAATAGCTGTATCTCGTCTAAAAGACAAAGCATTAGATAATATTAAACAGAAAATTGAAGATAAAAGCATATCTGAAATATATATATATATTTAAATTAAACAAAATAAATAATTATTATATAAATAAAATAAATAATATTTATTATAATTAATCATAAAGTAAATAATTATTTAGTTGAAGATAAGTTATTATTTAATAAAGCAAATAAAGTAAATACAACTAATATAAATAAATTATTATCATTATAAGAGAAATATACTAATGTAATATAGAACATTAAACCAATTAAAATATATAAAGCATAAGTAGTAATTACACCAGTACTTAATCTACCTAAACTATTACTTAAAGATAATAATCCTTTTTCTAAACCATAAGGTCCTAAAAATTCTACTGAACCTTTATCAAGACTCTTAGTAGTTTGACCACCTAATTTAAGAACACCTTCTACAATATATTTATTATAGAATAATTCAATATAGAATCTTTGATTAAAGAAACTGAAAATATTATAACCAAATCTAGAAAATTTAAAGTTAATAAGTAATTTAGGTACAAATTCTGAGAATAATACAGAAATAATACTTAAAGAAACAGTAAATACAAAAGGTAATAATTTAAATAATGTAGGTACAGCAAATTCAGTATCTAACATAATTTCATGACTAGGATGTATAAATAAACTATTATCAATAAAGAAACCAGTACCTAAACCAATAAAGATATCTTTAGTTAAATAACCAAAGAATATAGAGAAAATAGATAAAATAATTAAAGGTAAAGTTAAGAATAAATCACCTTCATGTGCATGTTTATAACTAGATAAAGGTCCGTTAGGATTAGCTAAGAAAGTTAAATATAAAACTTTAGCTGAATAAAGAGTAGTAAACATAGCACCTATAGTAGCTACAAAGTAAACAATAGTACCAGATAAGTAGAATTGACCATAAGAAGATTCTAAAATAAAATCTTTAGAATAGAATCCAGTCATAAAAGGTACAGCTACTAAACTTAATGAAGCTATTAACATAACAGAATAAGTTAAAGGTAAGAATTCTCTTAAACCACCATATTTTCTAAAATCTTGATTATCAGCTACTGCGTGTATAACTGAACCAGCACCTAAGAATAATAATGCTTTATAAAAAGCGTGATTTACTAAATGGAATAAAGCTAAATTATAGCTAGATAAACCTATAGCTATAACCATCATACCTAATTGACTCATTGTAGAATAGGCAATAACTTTTTTAATATCTTGTTGGAATAATCCTATTAAAGAACTAAATACTGTAGTTATAGCTCCTAATCATAAACATAATACTAATACAGTTGAACTATATTCAATTAATGGTGAAGATCTCATTAATAAATAAACTCCAGCTGTAACCATAGTAGCTGCGTGTATTAAAGCAGAAACAGGTGTAGGTCCTTCCATAGCTTGAGGTAATCAAATATGTAAACCAACTTGAGAACTTTTAGCTGTAGCACCTATTAATAAACATATACCTATTAAAGTTATTATAGTTTCATTATAATAAGGAGCTAATGCAAATACTGTACTATAATCTATATTACCAAAAGATCATAATATAGCAAACATACCTACAGTTAATAAACAATCACCTACTCTATTAGTTAATAAAGCTGATAAAGAACTTTGGTTTGCTGCTATTCTAGTAAATCAGAAATTAACTAAAAGATATGAACAAACACCAACACCTTCTCATCCTACAAACATTATTAAATAATTATTTCCTGTTACTAATATAATCATCATAAAAGTGAATAAACTTAAATAACTAAAAAATCTTTGATTGTGTGGATCATGACTCATATAACTTATTGAATATACGTGTACTAAACTAGATACTATTAATACTGGTATTAACATTGATACTGTTAATGAATCAAATCTAAAGTTTCATAATACATATAATGATTCTACATCTACTCATCTTGCTACATTTATTGTTACTGGTATATTATTAAAACCTACTTCAAAAAAAGCTATTATAGCTAATAATGTTGTTGTTATTACTGAACCACATGTTATTAAATGTGACCCTGTTACACCTACTTTTCTACCAAAGAAACCTGATACTATTGAACCTAATAATGGTAAAATTATCAATGTTAAATACATTTATTTATATTGTATTGTTATACTACCTCTTAATCTATAATATGCAACTAATATTCCTAAACCTATTGCAGATTCAGCTCCTGCTATTGTTAAAATATATACAGCAAAAGTTTGACCTAATATATCATCAAAACTTAGTGAACTGATTAATATTAAAAATGTTACAGATAATAACATTATTTCTATAGAAATTAACATTAATATAATGTTTTTTCTATTTAATACAAATCCTAATATCCCTATAAGAAATAAAAATATTGAAAAATTCATTCTATCTATATAAAATTTTATTTGATTTATCCATACTACATTTATATATATATTAATTTTATTAATACATTATATTAAAATATGTATAAGACTTGAACTTATATTTACGTGTCCGTAGCACGCTATTCTACCATTGAATTAACATATTTAAAATATTATTATAGATATTAATTAAATATTTATATACACTTTATTCATTACTATCTGCAAATAAGTGTTTTTTTTTATTTCCTTCTCTTTTGGTAATATTTTACTATAATAATTATCGTTTAACGCTACTTTATTTACTTTGTCTTCTATATTTTTAGGTATAGAATTCGGTTGTATTTTTCTAGTTGAATTACGTTTACTAAATTCACTAGATAACCTATCTACAATATTTTTTGGATATGTTCCTAAATCATCTACATAATGTTTATTATAATCAAATTTTGGTTTCATTTCATGCCCTGTTTTTATATTATCTCTATGTAATAGTATATTTTTATATAACGTTGGTTTATCATATATATCACATGTTGTATTATCAGGATATGTAATTTTACAATAATGTTTAGATTGGTTCTTAGACTCACAATGATAAGTATAAGTTAAACCATTTTCAGGATAAACACGTAAAGTACCCTTAAAGTAAAGTCTAGGCTCATTTAAATGTAAACTTTCAGGGTAAACTGCCATATTTTTTTCAACATCAAAATAAAAGAACTTAGGACCATCTACTTTAACATTATTAGTGAAATGAGGCACTCTAGGTTTTTTTGTACCCTGAATAAAACTAAAGTTAGTAGATTTATTCCGTTGTATTGGAACTTTATTATTAACTTGATTTTGTTGTTCATTTATATTTTGATTTATTATAGCATTATATTCAGGTTGGTTATCTATTCTAATTCTCTTATTGCTAGGTTCACTAGATGATGGATCAACTAACCGTTTAATAAAATGTCTACCTGTAAGATTATTATCATTCCGCAAACTAAATACAGATTCAATAGGTTCATTACTTCATTCTTGTAGCCGTTTACGATAATTTTCATCATCATGTCCTGGTTGTAAACCTGGTAATGGGTTAGGATTAGGATTAGGATTAGACGGACCACTATTACCTGTATTGGATGAACCAATACCAAAAGGATTATTATTATTATTACCAGAACTTGGATTAATATTAACAAAGATATTATCTTGTGTTAAATCTAAATAATTATTAGTGAATATATATAATAAATCTAGACTTAAATCAGGATTATTAGTAAAAAAAAACATATTATACATATAGTTTTAAATAATATTTCTGTACGTTTAATACCTGTTGAAGGATCATAACTAATATAGAAATATAAATTTATATATTTATAATTTAATAACTTAATTAAATATCTATAATAATATTTTATTATATTTGTGTTTAAAATTAGGTACTTGTACATAATTTTCATAAGGTTATGTTGTATTAGCATCATTTTTTTTATTTAATTTTTTTTAACCTTCCATTTGATCTTGTAATCATAATAGGAAATCTCTTATTGATACCGATTGTATAGCTATAGGCATAGAACTGTGTAATATACCACATATTTCTGAACATTGTCCAAAGAAAGTACCAGGACGATTTATGTAAACAGAAGCTTGGTTTAATCTACCAGGGTAAGCATCTGCTTTAATACCTAAAGAAGGACAAGCATAAGAATGTATAACATCAGCTGCAGATATTACAATTCTAGTGTGTGTTAATTCAGGTATAATTACTCTATTATCTACTTCTAACATTCTAAATTGTCCTTGCTCTAAATCACCTTCAGGTACTATATATGAATCAAATTCTATAAATTCATCATCTTCATTTGTAAAATCTGGGTATTGGTAACTTCAATATCATTGATGACCTTCTGCATATACAACTAATGAAGGATCCATTATTTCATCCATTAAGTATAATAATTTAAATGATGGAAATGCTATTAATATTAATATAAATGCAGGTGATATTGTTCAAATTAATTCTATTAAAGTACCGTGATTCATGTATTTATGTGCTATTGGTGATTTATTAGCTAAAAAATTTCTTATTATTGTAATCATCATTCATGTTACAGTAAACATTATAATAGCTAAGTAAAACATAATATTATTATGTAATTCTTCAATACCTTCCATTTGAGGTGATGCAGAATCTTGGAAAAATAAACCCCATGGTGTTGGGGCATCTAATTGTAATTTGTTTATATAATTTTGTAAAAACATATTTTTTATTTTTTTATATTTTTTTTTCTATCTCTCTAATTTTACTACACATGTATTTATTTTAAATAAATATATATTATAAAAGTATATCTGACCAGTAATATATAATATATATGACCAGTATTATTTAATATTAATAATAAATATTAATATATGAAATGTTTAAAATAAATATATATATATATACATATATATTTATATAAACTTGTTATATTTAATCTTATATTGATTAAATTGATTAGCTAAGAGAAAGACTCGAACTTTCATTATAAACTATATATTATAGTTTTTATTTTCCTTTAAATTACCTTAGCACATATATTGTAAAAATATATTAAAGAAAATAATATTCTAATTAAGATATATGTAAAAACTAAGCTACATATAATAATAAGAAAGCCATCATTAAAGCAAATAATCCTGTAGCTTCTGCAAAAGCAAAACCTAATATAGCATATGAAAATAATTGTCCTCTTAAAGAAGGATTTCTAGATACACCTAATATTAAAGCACCGAAAACTATACCTATTCCTACACCTGCTCCTATTAATCCTGTAGTAGCTAAACCAGTACCTATAATTTTTGCTGATTGTAACATAATTTATTGTAAATAATATATCCTTATAGTTATTTACAATTAAACAAAAAAAATATATTAATCTAAACACTCTATATTTAGCACATTCCACTAAGTGTTGTTAATAATCCATTAGCTGCGTCGAAAATATCACCGCTAGTGAAATCACTAAAATTAGGTACCAAATGTCTTAAAACACCTTCCATTTGAGCAGCTAATTCATATTTTACTATTAACAAATCTAAGTTTGTTATAGCATCTACTATATATTCAAATGCAGAACGATAATCAAGATCATCAATACCACGGGTATTAATTAAATAATTACTAATTGAATGTTGATCCTCTCTGTACAGACCGCTATAAGTTACATCTTGTCAACCTAGACCATTATTTAAGTCCACTAAACCTGAACCTTGATAAGGATCGCTAACTGCAGAGTCTGTACTAACATTACCTTCAGCTATAGCATCATTTGAAGATGAACTATGATGTACAGCCATTTCTGGATATTCAGCATCCAATACAGGATCATTAACAGTAACTCCTCTATTAGAAAAAAAACGCTCAACTAACGATTCAAGACCTGAAGAAGAAGAAGAATCACCTGACACTGAACTATCAGGCTCTGAATTACCTACATCAATGTGATCTGATTCTTCAGATGAAGTTTCAGATAAAGCTTCATCTTCATTTTCTGAATTTGAATTATCCTGATTATCCTGAGATAATCTGGGCTCCATTAATCCAGTTAAACTTTCTCTACCTAAGTCTGGTAATTCATTACCATTTTCTGAATCACTATCGAAAGTACTATCATAATCCACATCTCTTGAAAATTTTGTAGGTATACGCTCACGAACACGTATAAATATATCTTTAGCATAGTCTTGTAATAATTCTGAGGTAATAGATACATCATCTATAAGTCTATAGGCTTCTACCTTAGCTTCAGCATGTGATTTTATCACATACTCTACCCAACCTTCATGATCTTTACAAATTCCCACAACTTCTTCTTTATATGTAGTAGGTATTGTAGATTGTTCGGGTGTTAATTGTTCCGTTTGACTAAGATCTTCTACTCAATTTTGAGTAGCATTTAATTTAGATGTAGAAGAATCATTAACTAATTGTTCACCATCATTAGACATTAAATGTTTTTTACTAGAAGGACCGCTATCTATAATATCTGATGAAGATTCCTCAATTTTTCTTTTAATTCCTCTAGGTTTTTCTTGTGAATCCAAGTTAATATTACCTTTATTTATTTCTAGAATAGCTTGTTCTGTTATAGAGTTGTTATAATTATTATCAAAATCACTAGGTGATTTTATGGAATTAGGCTGAGAAACATTTATATATTGCTCTAAATTTTCTTGACTTACAGAAGATCTAGAGATTACTGCTTTAGAGCTTGTTGAGATACATCTAATATTAGATTTAGATTTATGAAAAAGAGAAAAGTTAAATTGCATAGATTTTTTTTTATAAGAAACACGATTGTAAAAATACTAGATAAGTCCTAGATAGCCTATAAATATAATAATATATATCCGTGTTTATATATATATTCATATTATATTTTGTTTAACTAAATTATATATAATAAAATTATATATTTAATTTTAGTTATAAGGGGTTACCTTCCCCCCTTAAATACCTCCCCACCTCCCTTAAAGTTATTACGAGTTTAACGTAATTATAGACCTAATATATGTATAGATCCTATCGAAATAATTTGTATATGTATAGATTCTATCGAGATAATTTGTATATGTATTTAAATAATATAAACTTTACATCTTATGATATAACTTAATTTTATTATTAAGATTAATTTATATTCCTTTGTTTTAAAAATCCTTATGTTTTTAATATTATAATTTAACATAACCACAATTTACATGAATGTTATTAAAATTAAATTTATCTGGAGTTAATATTGAGTCTTTATTAAACTCATTCTTATGCTGATAATGATTTCGCATTAAAGAAATTCTAAAATCGGTATCCAGTGTTATCAATTTATGATAACCCGGAGTCATTTGACCTCTATTGCTTTGAGGCCCTTGATTAACTTTATAACCTTTAGATTCAAGATTTTTTACCATAGATTTTAAATCATTAGTTAATACAACAAAATTATTAATCATATTATTATATTTAGTACTATACTCAGAAGAATTTATTTCTCAATTTTTATGGGGATCCTGCATTGTAAAAATTTTTTTTACTAAAGCCGTATTTTTACGTTCCATAGCTAAAATTAATATATTAATAATCTCATTTTTAGAAGTATGCATTACAAATTGTAACATGGGATCTAATACATCTTGAAAGTTGTGTTGAGTAGCGTCCCTAAAGTTTTTTTTAATTATTAAATCATTATTATATTTAGAAATATCTTCAAAATTTTCTCGATCTTCATAATAATTAACATTATCAAGGCGAACACTTAAATCTCTATTAACTAAAAAAGTACTAAATCCAGTTTCAAATGTAGATAAACTTCCTATACTATCCCCAGAATTTATAAAGAAATTTAAATAATTATAAAAAAATGGATGATAACGAATATAATTATATACTAAAACATATTCATCATTAAATTTAACCCGTCTAAAATAAACTAAATATACAGAAGATAATAGATCTTGGGTTTTATTACTAGAAGAAGTAAAATAATGCGGGTTTTTTAAAAAGGAAACAAATTTAGGAGTAAGTATATGTAAATCATGTAACTTATGATGTTGAACATATTCTCAACTTGGTAGCATATCTTATTTATTTTGTATTTATATGTTATTAAGATATTCTTCCTAATTCTTATCTTAGCTAGAAGAGATTTTAATTTTTATTTAAATAAAGGTTGGCCTCAGCCTAGCCCCTAAAATGAATCGAACATTTACTAAAAAATTAACAGTTTTCCGCTCTACCATTGAGCTATAAGGGCTAAAGTATATGTTTCCTATGAGATTCTTAATAATTTATATCTCATATTAACATAATAACTTGTTTAAGTTTAATTATAGTTGAGTATTTTTATTTTCGTAAAAAGTAGTAATACTATACTATATTGAGGTATCTTTTTATAGAGGTATCTATTAAATATTATCAATATTACAAAAAATTTATGTACTTATTACTATTTAAAACTTTATTATTCTTTATTTAAATAATGTATTTATTACTTATTATTGTGGTATTTTTTAATAATATAACACTACTATATTAAATAACTTTATAAAAATAGTTATAATATTCATATTTTTTTATATACTGTTTAAAGATACATATAACCTATATTTAATTATTTGTTTACAAATAATGATTTGATTAAAGCTACATATTGTAGGAGTATAAAATTTAAGTTAACTTTATATAAAGTTAAAAAAATACTAATAATAATATATTAGTGTAGTGACATTGTATCACCTATATTGAGGTATAATTAAAATAAATAATAAAAATTAAAAATTTAAGATTGTAAAGGTAAACTAGCAAATGCGTGAGGTTTAGGAGGACTTGTTAAACTTCATTCTAATGAGTTATTATTTCTTGCAAAATAAACTTGGAATGAATCACTAAACATTTGAGGTAATAATCAAGGATATCTGGCTACAGGTTTACCTTGTGTTAATTGTTTATAAATAATAGTTAAGAAATATCAAGTAGCTACTACACTAATAATAGATCCAATACTACTAATTAAATTTCAACCATAGAAAGCATCAGGATAATCACTAATTCTTCTAGGCATACCTTGAAGTCCTAAGAAATGTTGAGGGAAGAAAGTAACATTAACTCCAATAAATAAAACTCAGAAATGAACTTTAGCAGCAAACTGGTCGTAAGACAATCCTAAAATTTTAGGAATTCAGAAATATCATCCAGAAAATAAAGCAAATACAGCTCCCATAGATAAAACATAATGGAAGTGAGCAACAACATAGTATGTATCGTGGAAAGCTACGTCTAAAGAAGCATTAGCTAAAACAACACCACTTAAACCACCAATAGTGAATAATACAACAAAACCTAAAGCGAATAACATAGGTGCAGTTAAATGTAAAGAACCACCGTAACATGTAGCTAATCAACTAAATATTTTAATACCTGTAGGTACAGCAATAATTAAAGTAGCAGCAGTAAAGTAAGCTCTAGTATCAACGTCTAATCCTACAGTATACATATGATGACTTCAAACTAAGAAACCTAAAACACCAATAGACATCATAGCATACACCATACCTAAGTAACCAAAAACGTTTTTACTTGATGCAGCAGAAATTACTGTACTAATAATACCAAATCCAGGTATAATCATAATATATACCTCAGGATGTCCAAAGAATCAGAATAAATGTTGGAATAATATAGGATCTCCACCACCAGCTACTTCAAAGAATGAAGTATTAAAGTTTCTATCAGTTAAAATCATAGTAATACCACCAGCTAATACAGGTAATGATAATAATAACAATACAGCAGTAATAATAGTAGCTCATCCAAATAAAGCTAATTTGTGTAAACGAATACCTGGACTTCTCATATTTAAAATAGTTGTAATAAAATTCATAGAACCTAACATACTACTTATACCACTTAAGTGTAAACCAAATATAGCTAAATCAACACTAGGTCCACTATGAGATTGTATACCTGATAAAGGTGGATATAAAGTTCAACCTGTACCAGCTCCATTTTCTATAGTAGCTGAGAATATAAATAAAAATAAACTAGGTACTAATAATCAAAAACTAATATTATTTAATCTAGGAAATGCCATATCAGGACCACCTACTAATAACGGTAATAAGAAATTACCAAATCCTCCAATTAATGCAGGCATAACCATAAAGAAAATCATTAAAATAGCGTGAGCTGTTATTATACTATTATATACTTGATTATCAGATATATATTGAACACCTGGTGCAGCTAACTCTAATCTAATTAAAACAGAAAAAGCTGTACCTATTAAACCAGAAAATAAAGCAAACATTAAATATAATGTTCCAATATCTTTAGCATTAGATGATAAAAATCACCTTTCTTGCCATTCTGATGGATTTTTAAAATTAAATACAGATTGGTTAGTTTCGGTTATTTCATCATTAGATTCTTTTGTTGTTGTAGTTAATGAAGAGTATTCTCTTATATTAGAACTGAGATCAACGAGCAAAAGAAATACTAATTTAACCATTTTATAAAGTAAATTAAATAAAAATAAAAAAATTTATAACTAATAATAAGTATTAGTGTATTGATATTTATAAATTAAAATTTATAGAACTCTATAAACTATAAAAAAATAAAGAAAGTAACCTATAAAGATTGACATTAAATTACCCTACTAAATATTAGTCTTAAAAATAATTAATTATTTTTATAGCTTACAAATAAATTATATATATATATTAATTATATTAAGACTATAATAGTAAAATAAATTGGGAAGGTACCTAGAATTGAACTAGGATATACTGTGCCACATACAGCCGTTCTACCATTGAACTATACCCACCTAATAGTTATATATTAAATAATTTATCCTAAATAAGTATTATAAATATAGAATATTTAATATATTTAAATACAATATCTAGACTTTAATTTATAATAACTAATAACTCTAAAAGATAAGTAATTATACTTAAGCCGGGAGAGAAATTCGAATTCTCATTCTTAATTCATGAAATTATTGTTCTACCTATTGAACTATCCTGGCTAATATAATAAATACCAACAATAAATATAATATTAAGTAAATAAAAAGAATAAGTTATAAATTATTATGTTGGGGCGACTCGAACACCCAATAGTAAATACCAAAA